GGCGCCAATGAGTTTTTATTTGAAAAAAAAGAGGAAGACTATGCCTTCGCCATATCGAATGTGAATAATATGAAAAATAGGTAATAATAGCATGGCACTTCGAGTTCGATATGAACAAACTAGTATTGTTTTTCCTAACATGAAATTTTGTATCGAGATAGTAGTATGAAACAAAGGTTATTCCAATTTGATCTTTTGATCTTATGTGTCAGGAGTACATTTCAGCGTCACAAACCATTTTTCTTCCACACCAGAAGTCTCTTTATGATATTTACGTTACGAAAGAATACGAAAATGAAAAAAAAAAGAAACTTTGGGATTGCTAAATCACAGACGAGATAAATATAGAAAGCAACAGAACCATCATAGTATTTTTTGACTCTTACAATACGAAAGGAAGGGTGGTAAATGGATCATTCAACGATCTGGATCGGATGGATTCCATTTTTTTCTTCGATAGAATAGAAATTGAAGAGAAGGGAGAAAGAAATGCCATTGCAGAGCCGTATGCAATGCACAAAAGATGCCTGTACGGCTGTTCCATTCTATTTGCTTTTTTTTCTTCTTGTTTTTTTTATCCCTTACTTTAGCCCAATCCTGCAAGATAGAAGAACCGTTCATGCATGATGTTATATCAATATTATCAGGGTCATGATTCACCAACCTGCTAGCTCTTTTTATGAGGCGCAAGCGGGGGAATTTATCCTGGAAGCGGAAGAACTACTGAAACTTCGCGAAACCCTCACAAAGGTTTATGTACAAAGAACGGGCAACCCTTTATGGGTTATATCCGAAGACATGGAAAGGGATGTTTTTATGTCAGCAACAGAAGCCCAAGCTCATGGTATTGTTGATCTTGTAGCGGTCGAAAATGAAAATACTGGAGATTTCGTGTAAATACATGATTCCGTTTCAAATCATAATTCGAATTTTTCGTGATTTGATATTGAATGGAAATAATTCATAATCATCAATCATCAGGTTAAGATCGATCTAAACCAACCTATTTTATTATATATATGTATGATATGCCGACAATTAAACAACTTATTAGAAACACAAGACAGCCAATAAGAAAAATCACGAAATCCCCCGCACTTCGAGGATGTCCTCAGCGTCGGGGAACATGTACTAGGGTGTATGTGCGACTCGTTTAGATCATGAGTTCGAACAAACGAAACCTTTTTTCCAGTACCAATCACCAATAGGATAGATAGAGTGGAAAAAGCCATTTTGACTATCTAAAAATGAGGATCTATCATATACCTATATTTTTTGTGTATGAAATTTATGGTTTCCATTGGTGCAAATCCAATCACCTCAATTTGAGATGAAAAGCAATTCCCCATTGGTAGCAAATAGTTATCCATTAAGCGGAGGAAATAGTACTACAAGAAGCAAAAAGGTTATGTTCCCTTTCTTGAAAGAACGGACTAACAAGGTCAGCTACCTAGCCAACTTTCATAATGAAATGCCGTCACTGTATGGATAGCCTTTTTTGTGAAAAGATCTATTACTGTATAATTGATTGGTAGAGCCAAAGAGAGTGAACTATACAAGTTTACAATAACATTTGATTAAATGAAAGAGGAGGCTCCGGTGTATAGAGAGGACCTCACCGTTTATGAAATAACCATAGAAACGATGGAACCCACTATTTTTTGCTTTTATTTATTTAATATCGTTAGAATTTCTTATTTCTAGGTATTTTACCTGGAAGGATTCCAAATAGTGGTTGGGAAGGTCATAGTAGCAAAAGCCATTGGAATTTCTATTTTATATATCGGAATAATCCGTTTTGTTATTAATCAACGGGGGGATAAAAGGATGACTGAAAGAAGAGAAATCAATTAGTTATTCATTCATTAAAGTTTCATTTGATTCAATGACCAGAGTTAGACGAGGATATATAGCTCGGAGACGTCGAACAAAAATTCGTTTATTTGCATCAACCTTTATAGGGGCGCATTCAAGACTTACTCGAACCATTACTCAACAGAAAATGAGAGCTTTGGTTTCCTCTCATCGGGATAGGGGCAGGCAAAAGAAGGACTTTCGTCGTTTGTGGATCGCTCGGATAAATGCAGCGGCTCGTGAGAAGGGGGTATTCTATAGTTATAGTAGATTAATACACAATCTGTACAAGAAGCAATTACTTCTTAATCGTAAAATACTTGCGCAAATAGCTATATCAAATAAGAATTGTCTTTACATAATTTCCAATAAAATTATGAAAAAAAAGACATTCTAAAGTCATATATAGGAATGATTGAAACAGAATTGCATTCCCCGGAGAATGGACTCCGGGAAGATAGAATAAAAAAAATTAAGAAATAAAAAAAAAATTAAGATAAGATTAAGATAAGATAAGTAGTAGAAATGAACGAACATCTTTAAAAAAAAAAAAGATTTATTCTTTCCCTATTTGTTGTTTCTTATAACACAACAATCAAATCTGGATTTGAGGCTTTTCGAACAAAACATCAATCTGAGCTTGAATTCCGATTGAAGTTTTGAATCAATAGAAGAGTATATCTATTTATTTCTGGTTCTAGGACCGGTAGCTCTAGGGATTGACTCGGCTCTCTCAAACTGTTTTTCATTATTAAGAAAGGGTAACAAAGATAAAATACGAGCTTGTTTTATAGCAATAGTAATTAATCGTTGTTGTTTCAAGGTCAATCTATTCACCCGTCTAGATAATATTTTTCCTTGTTCACTAATAAATCGACTAATTAAACTCATGTTTCTATAATCAATTCGATCCCCCGATTCAATTGGGGGAAAACGCCTACGAAAAGATCGCTTGGATTTACGAAAAGGTTGCTTGGATTTATCCATGGTTTATTCCTTATCTCTAAAATTCTATTTCTTTATTCATTTCAGATCCGACCAAAATAGGTTTTTTTGTATATTCTATATTTGTATATTATATATATATGTTTATGTTAAGATATGTTAAGTTCTTCCTTTTCCTGCCCCTTTGAAAGATCAAACACACGTTCGATTTATTTCTTTATTTCCCCATGAATCGTATGCTTGTGACAATATCGACAAAATTTTCTCAAGTCTAATCGACTGGGTGTATTGTGCCGATTCTTTTGAGTAATATATCTAGAAATGCCTGGCGATTCCTTATTGACACCATTTTGGACACAACTGGTACATTCCAAAATAACTCTAACTCGGATATCTTTACCCTTAGCCATGAACCCCCTTTGCATTTTTTTTTGATCAATTTAACTCTTCTGTTTTCGACCCGAACCTAAGAAGACGAAAAGAACAAAAAAGAAAAAAAATCAATATCAATAGAAGTTATTAATTAGAAATGGAATTTCTAAATATTTTGTTGTAATTCTATCTAATTAATATTAATAGAATATTATTATATATATAGTAATAATGTAAGTAATACAATTTTTTTCTAACTATCAATTAAGTATATTTTTTTTATGCTATGATTTCGTGGAGCTTTTTTTTTACCTTAGACTGGACCCCCCTTCTATTTCTGTTCTCCAAAATGGGATCTTAGATCCACCGTATTTTTGCTGAGGTTCAATATACTTTTTCTTTCCTTCCTATCCTAAAGAACTGAAAAAAAAGGGGACTAAGTTTTAGTCACGTCACGTAGAATTGTATCTCAAATTTTCTTCATTTTTTTCGCATATTATATTAATAATATTAATAACTAGAAAAAAGGGAATGACAAAGCATCTGGGAATAAACGATTAATTTCTATCAATAGACCCGCTAAAGACCCAAACCATAGAGTAGTTAGCACAGGCGCTGTGGAAAGATATGTTTTTATATCTCGCATTGAAAATCCTCCTTCTTTATTGTAATACATATATGGTCAGATGCTGTAGTTCAAGATCATTTGTATTTTTTTGTACGGAATTCCGTACAAAAATAGATATGGACAATGAACAGTAGATAATATTTTCCTACCCCCGTCCCTAAAAAAGAAAAAGAGACCCTCTTCTTCCTAAGCAAAATAGTCATCTTTTTTATACGTTAGGTTTCAGATGTATATAATTCTTTTATTATATGAAACCAAAAAGAAGAAATGACAAGAAAATTGTATATGGATCGAGGAAAAAATAATGATGTGGAAAACAAGACATGGATTTTGTACAATGACACTGTACAAATTTTTTTTTTAAAGGGATGTAGCGCAGCTTGGTAGCGCGTTTGTTTTGGGTACAAAATGTCACGGGTTCAAATCCTGTCATCCCTACCTATTACTTCTCCTATGGGTCCTATGGGCGGTAACGAGGGATTAATTGACTGGGATCTGAGTGAGATCAATTAAATAAAATTGGACATAATCTTTCATTTTTGCATACCAATGTATACAAGACGCATTGGGGGTACAAAAATGAGAAAATCCTTTTCTTTACAACCGTATCTCCTGTCATAAAAAAGCGCTCTTAGTTCAGTTCGGTAGAACGCGGGTCTCCAAAACCCGATGTCGTAGGTTCAAATCCTACAGAGCGTGATTCCGTTTATGTTATTTCGAATCACAATAAAAAAAAAAAACTTAACAAAACACAGTTGAATTGCAACTTGAATTTGACCCCCTGCAAGGAGGAGGTCAATCAAAAAAAATGTTATTCAATCAAAGGTCCAACTGATCACCGCGTCTGTATTGTAAATATGCAGTTACAAATAATCCTGCTAAAGTAATAGGAATTAGACCCAAGACGATTCCAAATAGAAGAACTTCAATCATTTCGATTTGTTTGAGGAGATAAAAAGAAAGGTAAGATCTATCCCCAAATATTAATCTGAAAAATTCATGAATCTCAATGACCAAGAGTTACCAATATGACCAAAAATTAAGAATTGACACGGGAAAGGACCGTAGAATACCTGAAAGAGAGATTTTTATGAATTTGTTCATTCAATTCATTTCAAATAAGTCGTATCTTGTTCAAACCAATCAATAGAGCTGGGGTTATAGTTGAAGCAGCCAATAGAAAACCGAAATAACTCGTTAT